TTCTAACATTTGACTTCGTACCACGCACGTATTTAGTCGCACACTTAAAAGAAAACCCAAAAAGTCAATGGGCTGATTTGGTGATCGATTGATATAGATTCTTCTTGGTTGCAACCATAGAGAAAAAGTACATTGCCAGAGATTGACAAAGTAATATTTCCATTTAGTCATCAGAAAAAATGTACCCCTTGAAGCCAGAATCCATTTTCCTTGATACCTAACATAATGCAGAAAAGGATCTTTGAAGAACCAAAGTATAACCCGAAAATGCTTAGTAAATACTTTTACAAAATCTTCTGACTTTCGGTAGAAATAGACTCGTGCAAGAAGGGCGCCGTAAGATGTTGATCGTAAATGAGAGGATTGGTTCCGGAGAAAAACGAAGATGGATTCGCATTCCCACACATAGGAATTATATAAGAACAAAAAGAATCTTTTATTCGGATTTTGTGAAACAGATCTTTCTAGAGTAATAACACTATTACAATACTCATAAAGAAAGAATCGCAATAAATGTAAACAGGAAGTATCTTTTACCCAGTAACGAATAGTTTGAACCAAAATTTCCAAATGTATGGGGTGGGGTATCAATATATCTAAGACATAATTTAAATGTGAAAGTTTGTCCTCTAAAAAAGGAAATATGGAATGAATTGATCGTAAATTTTGATATTTTTTTCGTTCTTTTCCTTCTAAGGAAGAGAGCAATCGCATAGAAAATGGAATTTCCGCAATAGCTGCAAATCCCTCCGAGATCCGTTGAGAATACAAATTGTTCTTGGACACAAAAAATTCATTTTTGTTAGAATCATTAAGAGAAATAATCAAATGATTCTGTTGATACATTTGAATAACTAAACGTTTTACAATCAGTAAACTGTATTTTGTGTCATACCCCCTTTTTTTATTTGACAACAAAAGGGACCTGTTCAAATCTAAATCCTGATCATGTACAAGTGCATAAATATATTCCTGAAAGATAAGTGGATATAAAAAGTATTGCCAAGATCTATCTAGTTCTAAATATCCTCGGAATTCCTCCATTTAAAATGAGACCGGAAACAAAAAGAAAGGTAGAGGGTTTCGGAAGTTATAAAATGATACATAGTGCGATATAGTCAAAACAAGGTATTATAGTAAAAAAAATAGATAGATACCTCGGAAACAGGTAAACTCATCAACGGACTCTCTATCTTTTTTCCATCTAATTGGTTTCTTTCTTTATAGTTATAGGATAAGAAGATGGTTAGAAATCCTTTATTTTTTCAACCCAATCGCTCTTTTGATTTTGGAAAAAAAGTATCCTTATCAATATACTGTTTCTTCTACACATTCATCTCCATTTTCTTTTGTAATCGAATGGAAAATGGTTAGTTAATAGTTAGGATTCACTAAGGATCTGTAATCCATTCCTGGAACAGCCTTTCCCGCATCAGTCACTAATCTATTTTTAACATTTAATTAGGGCGGTTAATCGTTCCAATTAAGAACATAAGCTCGTTGCTTTTTTCCCTCTAATTAGAGCCATAAGGCTCGATCCCTGTATCCAATCGACCCAATTTTGAATTCATTTCGTTCTAAAAATTCAACCAAAGTTTTTGTACCGATCTAATAAAAACGAAATTTTTGCAAAATTCTCCATTGATACGACATGCTCTTTTTTCCATTCATTCCTTTCAGGATCAGTCGTGGTCTTACAAATTCTACCGATGGTGTGGACGAATCCCTTACTTCATCCAAATGTGTAAAAGACCCTAGCCGCACTTAAAAGCCGAGTACTCTACCGTTGAGTTAGCAACCCAAAGAGAGTATACTATGTAGATACAATCGAGATAAAAAAAAGAAATTAGACAAGACAACCAAAGCATAGAATTAGCAAAAAATCTAAAAAAAGTAAGTTTGATAATCTAATAAAAAGCAGATCAACTGACAATACAAGAAATTTCAAAATAAAAAAATGATAGACCACTCCTTAGGTATTCTCATTCATCAAAATAAAAAATATAGATATAGATTTTCCTTTTCATTTTTTTTATAACGAATCTTTGAATAAAGTAAGAAACAAAAACTGTGTTTTGTATGTAGGACAAAAAAATATAAAAAAAACTGGACCCATTTACACTTGAATTATATTTGTTCATTACACTCTTGTCAATATGTCTGTTAAAAAAAAAAAAAGAAATAATAGAAATTTAATTGAAAATTAAAGATAATAAAAGAATCAATTGAACAAATAAAAAAAGAACTTGTGTTGGATTGGCACTATCTAAATAAGGTACATGATTAGAAAGGAATGGCGATAAAAATAAAAAATAAGTCGAAAAAAGATCAATAACTATACGTCAAATAATTCATTCTTTTTTTAGTATAGTTCCAAGGAAAACCTTCTAGTTTAAAGGAATGTTGGAATTGTCTATTGCTAGATCCAATTCCTACTGTGAGTGACTTGGTCAATATAACTTTCTTCATTTGTTCACTTGATCTTTTTTCTAGACATATCAATATAGAACAAAAAAAGATGTGAATAATAAAGAAAGGGTTCTATTAAACCATATACGACTCGTTCAAGTCTCTTTCTTGTTGTATTTCATTAAGTGAATTTCATTTCATTAGGGCGAAGCTCTTTAAAAACCGCTGCCTTCTTTAAAATATCATAAACAGTTCCGGTAGGTTGAGCGCCCCTTTCCAGAAAATAGAGAATAGCGGGAACGTTTAAAAAAGTTTGATTCTTTATCGGATCATAAAAACCAACTTTTCGAAGATCTCTTCCTTCCCTTCGGGACCGAGCATCAATTGCAACAATTCGATAGACGGCTTATTGGGATAGATTATATGAATAATACCCCCCTAGAAACGTATAAGACGTTTTCTCCTCGTACGGCTCAAGAAAAATGATTTGTGATTCTTCTTTTTTTTTTCAAATTGTGTAGATAGAAAATTAGAATGGCAAATAGATCCATCATAAAATGAATTAGACTAAGAATTAAGTCCCCGTTTGCTCTCATTCTTCTTTCCGGAAAAACCCATTTGCACTCATAACTCAAGTTGAATAACTCTAAAATAGCTCAAAAGAAACATTTCATTTATTGAGTGGTCTCTAGCCCCCCTTTGTCTGGCTTATTTAACCTCTATTGGAATTCTTCATTCTAATCCATTTGTTGATACAATTGAGAATGAAAAGGGCATTTCCTTGTTTCGGAATCTCTTTGCTTTGAATCGTTAGGTTTATACATTACTTCGTTGATCTTTAATCCTTTCAAAATGGCAGCAACATACCCTTTTTGTGATTGTTTATCAAAAAAAAGAATCATACAAACGCTTGATTCTCTCACGATATACTTTTTATCGAAAAGGTTTTATCGATTCCAACAAAATTGACTTTTTGGTTGGAAACTAGGATTGGATCCTTTCGATTTATCTGTCAAAAATATAATATACTTACGATTACGAAGTTGTTCTAATTTATTGATTCACACTAACCCTGGATTCTTGCTCTTAAGAAATGAATCAAGACTTTCTACTCGAGCTCCACCATGAATTAACTATAACCCCCCAAAAAGCGTGGGTTCTAGTCTAACGGAACAGGAGGTGTCGAGCCAAGAGCACCTTTTTCTATAGAAAATGGTGGATAGAAAAATCCACACTAGATCATGTCCTTCAAGTCGCACGTTGCTTTCTACCACATCGTTTCAAACGAAGTTTTACCATAACATTCCTCAAATTTTGAACCGGTATAAAAGTGATTCAATTATAGAATCATGAATAGTCATTGGTTTAGTCGGTACATAGAAATCTATACTTTTTTCTATATGAAAATTCCAAAAAAATCGATTCTATTTTTTAATATTAATACATTAAATAAAATATAAAATAATATTAATTAAATAATATACGGATAGAATTGAATTAATAGATTTTTCGATATCTATTTTTTTTTTTAGAATAATAGGAGTATAGGGTTCTAAATAGAAATTCGAAATAGAATGAATGATTTATTTCAATAAAAGCGATAGATAGCTATATCGAAATTATAACTTGGAAAAACAAATCTTATTTTTTTTCACAAAAACCGTCACCCCTTCTTACTGAGATCAAAGGTTATGTTATCTAGATAAGATCGATAAGATAGGATCCTCATTTTATATTTTATACGTTACGTATTTCTTTTCGGGTTCAATTCATTTTCCATTAAGGTGAATAGAGTGTCTGCATCACCCTGACTTTCAACCATTACATAAATTGAGACTGTTTTATTTGTGTTTATTTGTGATTTTATAACGAACAAAATACGAAATACCTCAAAATGGAGTTTCAAAAAACACACGTTACGGATGTATTTTGATAATTAATTAGATTATAACTGAGATTCGCGTAGATATTCAAATTGACACCTTTTGTTGTTGATTAACTCCTATGTACTTCCCCCAACCCCGTCGGGAGTCATAACCCCCCGAAAAGAAGCACCCGTTTTTACAATCTCATAAACTTTCTAGGTCTAGGTACAAAACGACACAGACCTAAATCAAATATTTGTTCTTCCTTGTTATTTTACCTCAGCACGGTTCGCATAGGAACTTTCATCGCATCTTTGAGAATATTAAGAGTCTAGAAAATTTAGATAGAAATACACACACGACAGAAGTAACTCAACCCCTTACATAGAAAGAGGTATATGTCCGTCTAACCTTTTTAATGTAAAGAAAAAAAAAAAAAAGAATCCATTATCCTATCCTGCCTGCATTAGATCACAATTAGATTGAGTTTTTATGTGTTGTGAACTCAATTCCATTTGTGAAAAAGATAAAATGCGGGTGCTCTGGGACGGAAGGATTCGAACCTCCGAATAGCGGGACCAAAACCCGTTGCCTTACCACTTGGCCACGCCCCACTTCGATTTCAAATCTAGAATAATATTCTTATTGATTGTTCGTCAATTCCAGCCCAAACTTGGATAGAATCCAGTCAATTGTTATTAGGATTTTAACACGTGTATATATAGA